AGATGGCATGCCGCCACTCGGACTCGAACCGAGATGCTCTAGCACTGCTTCCTAAGAGCAGCGTGTCTACCGATTTCACCATAGCGGCTTGCTCGAACTCATAATAGCCTATTTATATTCAATCGTCGAGATTGAACAAGTCAATTCAATCAAATCAGTTTTTTTAGTAAAGATTCAAATTGATAAAAAAACTAGTTCAAAAGTCAATTTGAAGGTTCATTAGTTTCATTTATCTTCCTTTAGGGTGTCCGGTTTATTTATCTTAAGGCTTTGACGTAGTTTATCCTATTCTAAAAAAACTCTTGCAACTAGATAATTCTTTCGATAGAATCATTTTTTTTACTTTTCTTGTCATTATTTCTGGTTTATCTGATTTCAAAATTTCAGACAAAAATAAATTTTCTAAATGAATCCAAAATATGCCTATTTTGGATTACTCCAAATTGACACATTATTTGTACATATATATAATATCTCAACAATTAAGTTCTTTTTATGTTAAATACATTACATATAGTAAATACAGTAAATTAAGAAGTCAGAAAATTATCCAAAAATTTTTAACATGAAATCCATTAGTTTCAACAATTAATTAATTTGAACTAAAAATCTTATATCTGCCCTTCCCGAGAAAGAGAAAAATTTTTTATTTTTGTAAAGGTCGATGGGGAAAATAAGACTCCCCACCACCAAAATCTGAGTGAAAATATACTAAAAATTTTTTTTTTAGAATTCAGAAAACGGAAGAATTCTTCTTTTAGACATCTTATCTTATAATCTTATAATTAAGAGTCTATTTCATATTGATTAGAATAGGGACTACCAATTGTTAATTTTATATTAACTTTGAAATTCACAAATTATTCCAATATTTTAGGACTTATTTGTTTGTCGTACAAAAAAACTTTTTGAATTCCCGGTAGAAAGAGATTTCCCTAATGACAAAGCTTTTAACGCTGCCCAATATCCTTTCCTTTTCCAAATGTTTTTACGAATACGCTTTTTTGATATCGAAGTACGTTTTTTTGGAACTGCCATTTTAAAATGAAGAAGTTACTCATTGTTATAGTTGGATGTGAAAGACATCTATTGTTCAAAACAAATTATTATTTCTTATTCATTATCTATTTTTTTCTCTAAATAAGATTCTATTCAAAAAAAAATATATATAGATATGTCAAAGATCCGTGAAAATTGGATCAAAAATTACTCGAAATAACAAAATTTTGATTCCATACACTATTTGTAAAACCTAAATTTTTTCGTTTGGAACTTTTAGTTCTCATTGTTTATCTCTCAAAGTTATATCTTTAGAATCTGCTATGGCATAAAAATCAATCAAACTTAATAAAATCAATAAAAAACCTAAAATACTTTTCTTTTTGTTATTCTATACATGTAATAAAATACTTCAAAGGCTTGTAAACTTTTGCCTAATAAATTGAGTTTTTTTGTTTTGATAAAAAAATTAAATTTCAATTTTAAAATTCGAGTGAGACTAGTAATAAATCTGTTAAAGGATACGTGGTTTGATAAAAAAATATCTCAGTCATTTTTTATCCTTTCTCGATAAAAAAGTTCATTTTAGATCTATAATCTTCTAAAATCTAAAATTTACTAATAAATTGAAATGGAAAACAATGAATCCCATAATGAATTAGTTAATGAGTTGAAATAAACTAACTAAAATCAAGAGTTTTTATTTCATTAGACCGATGACCTTAGTTAATCCTATAATTCATATCAGCATCAAGTACTCTTTTTAGCCCAAATTTTTATCCTTGTTCTACAAATCTAAATTATTATTACGATACGATAAATTATCATAATAATAAGAATTTAGATTTTCCTATTATAAGTATTTGTTTTTATATGTCGCTTGGTCATATCATTTGACCAATTATAACTTCTTGTTTTGAATATTTGAACGATTTTGAAAAGACTCAGAATAAATACTAATCTAAAATTATTAAATAAGTTAGTGCATATATTGATTTTTTTATTGACTTTTTTCGAAAGAAGTAAAATCCGGTGAATCGGAAACAATTAATTAAGAAAAAAAAACTTTTTTTATGGAACAGATATATCAATATGCGTGGATAATACCTTTTCTTCCACTTCCAGTTCCTATGTTAATAGGGTTGGGACTTCTTCTTTTTCCGACGGCAACAAAAAGTATTCGTCGTATGTGGGCTTTTCAAAGCATTTTATTGTTAAGTATAGTCATGATTTTTTCCATGAATCTGTCTATTCAGCAAATAAATAGCAGTTCTGTCTATCAATATGTATGGTCTTGGATTATCAATAATGATTTTTCTTTAGAATTCGGATACTTGATCGATCCACTTACTTCTATTATGTCAATATTAATCACTACTGTTGGAATTATGGTTCTTATTTATAGTGATAATTATATGTCTCATGATCACGGATATTTGAGATTTTTTGCTTATATGAGTTTTTTCAGTACTTCCATGTTGGGATTAGTTACTAGTTCAAA